TCCTCCTACTAAGTGCGATTACTTATCATCATAATAAACAACTGTTTCAGTTTATCCCTATAACTCATTATAATGATAACTCATTATGGGTTACTTTTATTACAAATATCAACAATATCTCTATTCTCCGATGAAAAATGAAGACTAAGACTGGAGCTTCGTAGAAAAAGCCCTTTATCGGATTTGAACCGATGACTTACGCCTTACCATGGCGTTACTCTACCACTGAGTTAAAAGGGCCCATTTTCTTCAATTCATGAATTAACCACTAGCTACTATAGAGTCTACTACATGTACCTATGTATGTACTACATGCACATATATACATGTATACATAAGGGCTCATTCAGGAACAAGAAAATGGATTTACCTAGGAAGTTTTAGTTATTTATATTTGAGAAATATCAATGCAATGAGTTGTTTCAGGGCCGCTCCTAATTGCTTTTATTGACCCATCCGGACGAGATTCACTTGATTGATTGATACATGTATCAATCCGATATAGATCCAAGATATTTCATCGAATCATGTGATGAAGGGATTCGACCCGTACCCTAAACCAAATTATTATAGAGAAAAGAATCTTTTCGATTATTTGTCGATCCCTTTCCAGATTTACGAGTTCTACATCATCCTTTTTGAATAAATCAAAAAAAAAAAAATTCTATCGTTTCTGAATTTCCTGGCTTAGCTTAGTGTTAGTGTGGGATAGGCATAACTCATCTTAACGATGAACGAATCGACGAGTGGAAATTGAAGAAATGGAATGGGCTTTGCCTTTTTTCTGTCGGATAAATCACTCCCCGAAGGGTCCTATACTCTGTCCATAGGATGGTTCATGAATCAACAACCCAAAAATGATATTCCATTCTTGTAAGCAAGAAAGATTCTTCGATCTAGTCATAGCATTGACAATTTCAAAAAACTGCTCATACTATGAGCATAGATAGTATGATGGCGATCGGGCAGGTATGCCCCTATCGTCTAGTGGTTCAGGACATCTCTCTTTCAAGGAGGCAGCGGGGATTCGACTTCCCCTGGGGGTAAGACGAAAGGGAGTTGACCATGGATTATCAATAAGCCTAGAATGGATTCTTCCTGGGTCGATGCCCGAGCGGTTAATGGGGACGGACTGTAAATTCGTTGGCGATATGTCTACGCTGGTTCAAATCCAGCTCGGCCCAACAATTCGCCGATCCATGAGGATGGTATAACCAATTTGTCCTCCATAAATACCTGATATATAGAAATAAAGAGTCCGTCCATTTTTTCTGCTATATCCCTATTTATCTTATCCTGCGTGTTTTTGATCTTTCTAACGATATTAATAATAATCTGTAAATAATTAACAAGAATCTGTAAATATAAGTGGAATAAAAAAAAAAAGAGTCCTTTTTTGTTTTTTCACTGAAAGATTGATTATCAATCGATTTGGCAATAAAAGAATCCACAGGATTACTAGTAATCCGCGTCACTCTCGCTATAGTCCATATCCGTGTAGATATCAGTATATCACTCGTCTTTCTGTTACAAGACGTTGATTTTCAATTAAATAGAATAGAAAGAAAGGGTTCGAATGAAATTATAAGAATATGTATGTATGCTGTACACCTCATTTCCCCGGGATTGTAGTTCAATTGGTCAGAGCACCGCCCTGTCAAGGCGGAAGCTGCGGGTTCGAGCCCCGTCAGTCCCGACCTAGAATCCGATGAATCCATCAACTCATCTTTCCGTTTTCTGTGAAGAGGGGGAGACAAGGAGCAGGATTTAATCCCCTTTAATCCCCCAGGGGATCTTTATTTCTTTCGTGTTTTTCGTTTCGCATTTCTCATGGGAGAAATACGGGAATTTCAATTACTTCAACTAGTACCGATTGATGGGGGAGAGACGTATGTAGATTGATCAGTAGTATCGCCCTATTCAGGATTTCAAGAGAGACCGCACGGGTCTGTCTTTTTCGATTGCTCCTGATCCATGGAATAGAGTACCCATAGGTTTCCCGGGAGCACATACACAAATTGTATTCGTTTATTGTACGATAGACAATTAACTTAATATAGATAGTTACTAGTTGCCCCGACAGAGTACTTTTAAGATTAAACCTACCACCCCTTTTTTTTTCTAGCCCCGATTTTGTGGAACCTAAATTACTGATTGAAAACAATTTCTCTATCTCATTAAAATTGCATACTTAATTTTTGATGTATGTGTCCCAGTTCCAATCCAAGGACAGAGGATACTAATAAAAGATCAAACAAAGATCTGCCCCTCTTGTTCTAGGGGGGGATGATCTTTTTGTTCCTTCATATTTTAATGGCCCCATCGAAGAAAAAACAAAATCAATAAATAAAATAGTGAATTTGTCGGAATATTATATTAGATCTTTTATACCGAACCAATCTTTATCACACTTCTCTGTCTTCCAAGAAGATTAGATCTTCACAAAAACTTCGTTTCGAACTTAACTCATTTCTTTTTTCATTTCATCCCTACCGTTGGGGTTTGTGACCAATGGAACGGCGGTCGGATGATTGTATAAGGAAGACGGCAGGTTATAGAAAAGAAAGAGTGGAAATGATACATTCAATAGGATTCTTGATTGGACCAGGAATCCCATTTTGGATTCGGTATGGATAAAAGATCTTCCTATGTTATACTATTCAATTCTCGACGATGAATCAATTTGATAGATCAGATATTGTTATTCATGATATTGATACGATTCAGTATCATCAGGATGCAATCCATGCCATTGAATTTACAGGAGAAAGACTTATCATCTCTATGGGATTAGATCCCGAGTTATTGCGAAGCAAAAAAACGATGAGATTATGGAAGTCAATATTCTCGCATTTATTGCTACTGCGCTGTTCATTCTAGTTCCTACTGCTTTTTTACTTATCATCTACGTAAAAACAGTTAGTCAAAGTGATTAATTTGAATGAAACTTGACTTATTAGTTCTTATCAACGATTGAAGAAAGGGATTCAAATTCCAAGTCTTAAATGAAATGATCGGGTTGGAGTCAGCAGTATATGAGATAGTATGGTAGAAAGGTTCATATAGTTCTTTCTACCACACTATCTATTATTGTAGAAAGATATGGGCTTGATATAAATCAATCCACAATATATACCTACATATCATATATATATGTACATGTAAATAGCACTCCAATTCTATTTCTTTGCTACATCAATTTGTATTGATCCCGATCAATCTGAAATAATCGAACGTCAACTCTTCTAATTCCTGGGTTTCTAATTATTTTCAATATGAATCTCCGGATCCATCGAAAGAATCAATGGAGGAAGAATAGTATGGGCATAGGCATATATTCTATAAAAGAAAACCAAGCCCCTTTTTTTAGCATTACGAAGAAGTAATTGATTGATCCGTTAACAGATGATCCAAAGAGTTCTATAGTAACTTCTTCGGATTTTGAAAAGGATGTGGTAGACCCCACCGATTTTTCATGCTTGAACCATGACATGAGGCGAGTCAATAAAGCATAAATAAGATTCCTAGGAGTATAAAACAAAACGGTAAGTACGCATACCCGCAAGATTTTATTATGTTATTCGTAATACCTCTTTTCTTTGGACAACGACTATGTCTATGTCGCCTCGGTAGAAAGTACATATCTACGTAATAGAAGAATGGCTTCTTCTTTGAACAGCAAAGAGAAGAGGGAAACAAATCAAAAAAAAAATAGGGGTTGGCTGCTCCTCATTGTAATATGCATAATTCTAGTAAGAGCCGGTTCCTCAAAATAGAATATTTAGCAAGAATTCGGTTGGAAAAATTTCCCATTGGGAATCCAGTCGTTGAAATATTTGTTTGATCAAAAGGTTCTTAGGATTCCAATAGAATTTATGAAGTGGAGATATTTTGATTTTAAAACGCTTTGCAGAACGATCTATTAAACAATTGATCCAATTCGATTACTCAATTAGTAGTACCCCTAGAGTCCACTTCTTCCCCATACTACGAGTGAGAGGGAAAATGTAAAGACTACCATTAAAGCAGCCCAAGCGAGACTTACTATATCCATGTGAATTGTGTCCCCTATCTCTATGAATATAAAGGAATTATTCCATTATTGATCACTAATAATAGTGGAATCAATGGTGCAGAGTCAAAATGGGATTGTGACCTAACGTTATTGATGAACCAACCCAATGAATACACTCGTAACAAGTCCCTATATGATTTCTGGTGGAATCGGGAAGCACTAAGTACAAGCAAGATACGTAGTTACCTCCTTGGGAGTCTCAAGGGGATGTTACTAATGGAACATGTAGGAATAGTAAGGCCTATTGTTTGTTTTGTTGCCTTTCATAAACAAAACAAAAAAATATACCATCAAGATAGATAACTATCTATCACATATCCCTATCTCCCATCTAAGCCTTACTGTCTCTACTTCTGTGAAACAATTGGAAGACGCCCTATTACATTCTTGGCAGGGTTACCCAAAAGAAATCATTTTTTTTTTTCTACTTTTATTCTATAAATATTCTATAAAAGGCAATCACCCATACAATATTAATATTAATTGAAAATTGAAAACCTGAGCACTCAGAGACTCTCGTAAGTTTGTCTGGATACAAAGTATCTTCAGTTCTTTCCACAACTCCTAATTTGATTCTCCATCAGTCTACCCAATCTAATTCAAGACTCAGTCAGTAAACACCAGTAGGGTGAGGTAATTAGGAAGTATTTAGAGTCCTTCCTATAATACCTACTTGGATCCTAGGAGCAAGGATTTACAGTCCCTTAGGAACCTTCCTTTGTATACACGGATTTACGGTCCCCGACTTTCGTAGTTCTGAATCTCACAATTGAATCTTACTATAGATTTGATTCGATTGATAAATCAAATCAATAGCCTGAGCGCATCAGTAATAAGTGAGTATTTCTTTATTCATATTGTATTGGTATGATACCGGTTTGGGCCACACCCGGATTTTTGAAGAAATAATTGAAAGTCTTTTATA